AAATTGTTTGTTCTTGCATATCCTTACTGCTTTTCCAAATTAATCCTGCGGATACATATAATTCAGAAGAATATGTGAGTGATTCATATACGGCATCCCTTTCTTTTATCAACGGTTCCACCAATTGATATGTTTCCACAAATAATTGAAATTCAATTTCTTGATCTGTATCTTCAATTTTTGGAAACTTATAAAGTTCTTCTGTTAAGCCCCGATCCATGAACCCACAAAATCCTTCAAATTGTATCTGATTCAACCCAGGTATTGTAGACATTTCCCCATTTTCATCCCCGAGCATTTTGAATTTCCCATTTATCAAAAAAATCCCATTCTTTTCTCATTCTTCATCGAATCATACGAATCGATCTAATAATGATGGAATTGAATTTCTATTCTGTTTACTGAATCACATGAAATTTTATCTAACTCCATATACCATATAATATATGGAATGGATGAAATATGAAATGCGTATGAACGGAAGAAGAAAAATTATACTCAAATTTGAATTTATATTTATAACAAAGAGATACAGAAAAGAATTGATAAATGCCATTTAGCCTTATGGAGTTTTGTATAGAATATAAAAAAAAAATAATAATAATTCAATTTCTACCATTATTATGATATTACATATTCCAATCCGATTGAATACCAGAAAAATGAAATGAATTCCTGATTTGATCTGTTCGTTGAGATAAAGACAAAATAATCATAAAATATATATAGGGAGAGAGTTTCTTTTTCTAGCGCTTCATTTTTTCATAGATTCCATTGTTCAAAAAACGATTCGCAGAGAAGAGAGATGTTTTTACCCACTTTTTCGTTTTTTCTTTTTTAGTAGAATATTTAGAATATGATTGAAGTGCGTACGAAAAGAGGGCTTGTATTTATTAAACATGTGCAGATATAGCATTTCTATTTATATATGTCTTTCCTCTTTTCTTTTTATTCCATTATAGCGCTCTAGTGGAGACAACACTTGGCGTGCTCTATCAAAAATTCTATTTTTTCTTTTATTTTAATCTATTCAATGAAAAATTGAAACACGATAATTTCTTGCTGATTCCCTATGGACATCATATCTAGATAGATAAAATACCTCATTAGATAACTATAACTGTGTAACAACTTATGTTCTGGGGTTTACATAGACTCATAATTGCTGTTATATTATTATAATATAATTGAAATTAAGAAAGTTTGTTTATTGAAAAAAAAAATCAATACTGATTAGTTATGTATCCATTTTGATTTTCTTATACCATTAGAAAAAGACAAGTGAAGAAGAATCGTCCATAAATTTGCAGTCAATAGTTAATAGTTAATGGTTCCAATTTATTTGTCCTGAATTTTGACTTTTGTAACTGAGAATCCACATTTTCTTTTTCAATAGAAAAGAAAAAAGAAAGGGAAAGTTTTTAGATATTGTGTGTCTTGAGATACTATAACCGATTGAAGGTATGGATCCGATCTAAATCTAAAAAGAAAAAGGGGAGACTCTCATTTTTTTGTTTGTAGCCTTTTGGCGACATGGCCGAGCGGTAAGGCGGGGGACTGCAAATCCCTTATTCCCCAGTTCAAATCCGGGTGTCGCCTGATCAACAAAAAACTCGAAATCCTAACGTCTAGGATTCAAGGAAAACCTAGAGTAGTGGAAGGGAATCAGTAAATCTTGATATGGTAGCCCCTCCCCTACTAATGGAGGGGCTACTAGGGGAGTCTTGAATTAGATTGGATAACGGGAGTGTCTAATTAACTAATGAATGGTTGTAGAAGGGTTGGAAGATACTTTGTATACAGACTGATGAAAGTCTCTGAGTGTTCAGGCAGTCAATTCATATTAGATTGGATGGATAATTGGCTTTTACTTAATGAGGGACACCAAAAGAAAGAATAAGTCTTATTATTGCTACATGTGAGTAACATTCTTTTGATACTTCCAAAAGTGTTACTGCGTATTTTGCTTGTGCTTAATGATTCTCCATTTTACTAGAAATCATATAAGAACTTGTTATAAGCGGATTTATTGAAGTGTTTCATCAACGGTGGTGTGTCAGAATTCCCTTTTCTTTTTGACTCTGCGCCAGTAATTCCACTATTATTAGTGAACAATAATGGAAAAATTCCTTCATATTTGTTTCATATTCATAGAGATAGGGGACATAATACACATGGATATAGTAAGTCTTGCTTGGGCTGCTTTAATGGTAGTCTTTACATTTTCCCTTTCACTCGTAGTATGGGGAAGAAGTGGGCTCTAGGGGTACTCCTAATTGGGTTGAGGAATCAAACCGTATCAATTGTTTTCTAGATCGTTTTGCAAAGCCTTTTTTTTATTAAATTAATATATGTCTATTCCATTCCATTTTTCCTTCATTTCTGATTATTTTAATATGAATCTCGGTATCCATCAAAATAATCAAATCCATGAAATGAAAGAATTAGAAAATCGTAAGACTTGCATTTCAGATTGATTGACATCAACACAAATAAAATAGATCAAACGAAGAAATAAAATTGAGATACTATGTGCATTACATATATTTAATTGATATCGACATGTATGAAGATACATATTGTAGATTCATCTATATTAAGCTTGTATCTTTATACATTACAATAATAGATATAGATAGTATGGTAGAAAGATTCATATTTTTTTTTCTACCATACTATCGAGTTTTATAGGATACTGCTGATTCTAGTCCATTCATTTTATTTAAGACGTGCAATTGGAATCCTTTTTTTCTTAAATCCTTGATAAAAAGGATAAAAAGTCAAGTTTCATTCAAATTAATCACCTTGACTGACAGTTTTTACGTATATTATAAGTAAAAAAGCGGTAGGAACTAGAATGAACAGCGCTGTAGCAATAAATGCGAGAATATTTACTTCCATAATTTCATTGTTTTTTTTACTTCGTAATAACTCGGGATTTAATCCCATAGAGATGATAAATTTGTCGCTTGTAAATTCAATGCGATGACTTACATTTCAATGACATCGAATCGGATCAATATCATGAATAACAATATCTAAGCTATCAAATCGATTCACCGTCGAGAATTGAATAGTATAACATAGGAAGATCTTTTATCCACACACACCGAATACAAAATTAGATTCCTGGTCCAATCAAAAGAATTCCTTTCTTTTATTTATATATATTCTTTTCCACTCTTTCTTTTCGATAATCTACCGCCTTAATCATCTGATGATGTATCATCTGACTGCTTTTCCACTTTCACCGTTTACAAATAGTTTACAAATAAACCCCAACAAAAAATAGAAAGGAAAAAATAAAAAAAAAAGATATCATTGGGAATGAAATTCTGTCATTTGTATCCCCTTTCACAGAAAATGGAGGGATCAATTGATGTATTTTTTTTATTGTATCCGTCGGGACTGACGGGGCTCGAACCCGCAGCTTCCGCCTTGACAGGGCGGTGCTCTGACCAATTGAACTACAATCCCAGGGAAATAAAGAAAAGTGTACAGCATAGATATTCTTATGATTTCATTCAAGCCATTTTCTATTTAGATTTTAGATTCGAATCGCCGTGTTGTAACAAACCAAACAAAGGCGCGAGTGATATATTGATATCCATACGGGTATGCACTTTAGTGAGAGCGACGCGGATTACTAGTTACTAGTAATCCTTTCGTTATTGCCAAATAAATCGATCAATAATCAATTTGAAAATGAAAAAAAAAGAGTCTTTTTTGTTTACTTTACTCTTTCTTTTCATTAAACTTTCTACTTAATGATCCTGATATGAATCTAGAGCGTTATCAAGGTCATAATTTATGGGAACAAATAAATAGAACAAATAAAAAACAAATAGCGGTAGGGATGGATATATCAGAAAATTGGACTTTTTTTTATTCTTCCCTAATTTTTTTTTTGGCTTTTCTGGAAAACAAAATACAAAAAAATGGGCATTTTATGTTATGGCGGATCAGCGAATTATTGGGCCGAGCTGGATTTGAACCAGCGTAGACATATTGCCAACGAATTTACAGTCCGTCCCCATTAACCGCTCGGGCATCGACCCAGGAAGAATCAATTCTAGGTTTATTGATAATCCATGATCAACTTCCTTTCGTAGTACCCTACCCCCAGGGGAAGTCGAATCCCCGCTGCCTCCTTGAAAGAGAGATGTCCTGAACCGCTAGACGATGGGGGCATATTTGCTTGACCGCGATCATACTATGCTCATAGTATGAACAGTTTTTTGAAATTGTCAATATAATGGAATGATATGACTAGATCCGAAAGCTTTTTCCATCTTTTATGATTTTCCATTTTTGATTCATGATTTATACTCAGTAAATCATTCATTTTAATCGCCACTCTATTTTATATAGAAATGAATTAGATAAATTCAATCTATTATAGAAATAGATATTCTAAAAAGAAACTAGATTATATTAATAATACTAATACAAAGTATAAGATCCTTTCGGGAAGTGATTGGTCTGACATAAACATAAAAAAGGGAGTTAACCTTCATTTTTTCCACTTTCATTCATTGATTCACGCATTATTACGACGAGACAGGCGTATTTCTATCTCACACTAAGCCAGTAAATTAACAAAAAGTCAATCTGGAATTTTGGGAAGAGGGAGCAAGAAGTTATCGAAAATTATGTGTTTTTTTTTTTCTAAAAATTGGGTTCGGTGGACAAAGCAAATCTCTTCATCACATGTTTCGATAAAATATATTGGATCTATGTCGAATTGCTAAAGTACATGTATTAATCAAATCAAATAAATGAATTTCGTTCTGTTCTGATAAGCCAATTATGATCGGCCTTGAAACAATTCATTGCATTGATATTTATCAAATCCAATATCAATAAACCTATTTTACCCTCTACACGTTAAGTAAATTAGAATTCTCATTCCTGAGAGCTACTAGCCACTATGAGTCTACTGCATATACTTATATATATATATAAATAGATCTTATCCGTCTACTGATTCATTCAGTAAT